TAATAAAGAGAGAAGAGATAAAGAAATACTTTTTTCAATCCTTACTTTATGTGTAATGTAACATAGTAATTATCCTTTTTCAATTGGGAGAGATGGCTGAGTGGACTAAAGCGTCGGATTGCTAATCCGTTGTACGAGTTATTTGTACCGAGGGTTCGAATCCCTCTCTTTCCGTTTCCGTTGATGACTTGATATTTTATTTATCTTTCGAATTTATCGAAACCTTTTTATTTTTTCATAGTTAAAGGTGTGGAATAGATAAAATCCTAAGAAAATTTAAAAATAAAGCAAGTAAAACGAAAAACCCTTATCCTATTTTTTATTCTTCACGTCCAGGATTACGTCCTGGATCATTAGATAGGAATCCGAAGATGAAGAGAGAAACAAAGAATATCACTACTGTGTAAACGAAGAGTTTGAGAGTAAGCATTACACAATCTCCAAGATCTTTTTTTGGGAAAAAAAGAGAATAGATTCTCCGTTTTTATACCACATATCCTATTTTGACACCAAGAAATGAAGTGGTTTCTAGAAATGGAAAAGAATTTTCAGAAATTCATTTGTAATAAAAGTCTTTCATTACCAAAATTTTCTTTAATACCCACAATTAGATATTGTGGGGAAACCTAATAGGGTCTTTCACTGGACAAGAAAAGGGGTCAGAATGAGGAAATGGGGTGATCCAGATTTATCACGGCTATCCAAGAATTTCAATGTTTGAATCGAGGGTTCATACTGTAAGACTTATTTGATCTTATCAATTGTTAGAATTTTTTTTCTCGAATAAATCATGAATTTTTCTAGGACGGTATTAAAGATCTCATCGAAAACTTACAGCAGCTTGCCAAACAAAGGCTAAGAGAAAAAAGAGCACAGGTATGACTGGCATAACATCTACAATTGGATTTAAAAAAGCGTAGGCCTCGGGTAATTTGGCGAAGAAAAAACTACTCGAATAAAGGGCAGAATTAAGACAGATACCGATCAAACTAAAGATATTAAGCATAACAAAGATTTTGTTCTTGGAGATAATTGCATTTTGATTGAGTTATTGATATAAGGGAAAAATGAAGAAAGTAAAGTAGACCAAAAAAGACTTCTTTTTCTTTGAACTCACCCAATCAAAAATCCTTCAATTCTCAAAAGAGAATAGAAGAAATCATACTTTCATACAATACAATATCTTATATCTTAATTAAATTATATGTAATGATCAATAAATTCAGTTTAATTCTATATCTACACGTGTCAAAATCCTATCAACAATCTAATCTATTCTATAGATATTTGGACTGAAATTGACGAACAACCAATACCAATATTAGTGTTTATTAGTGCAGAATAGAAATATAAATGGGGCGTGGCCAAGTGGTAAGGCAACGGGTTTTGGTCCCGCTATTCGGAGGTTCGAATCCTTCCGTCCCAGAGTATACCCATTATATCAGAATAAAGATTGCTTTTTTGAACAACCTTCTGTTTAAGAGTGTAATATTGGATAGAATGTGATTCTTGTTTCTAATTTTTAATGATTCTTCTCTGAATCATATCTTTTTCACAAACTGAATTGAGTTCAAATGACACGCGGATGTAACTGAATCTATTTGTGATCCAGGTAAGGTGGGAATATAGATCACAAGAGTTTGAATTCAAAAAAAAAGTAGGACGGGCCTTTCATCGTATGCCCATCCCCTTCATATTCATATTGAAGTTAATTACTTAGAAAAACCTCACGTGCCATATCTATTTGAATTTTCAATGATGCATTCTAAATCGAAATACGAAAGAAAAGACTCTATATTCCCTATCTCTTATTCCCTATCCCTTAAACTTAAATGAGGTAGTCCAATTATTAATTCTCTGTGGATTTCTTGAATTATAAACAAGAGGGGTTTCTTGGTACTAATTGAATTCAATCAACGGGATTAAGTCTCTTAAGACTGGGTTAGGGTAAAATAAAAAATAGGAACGAGGATCCTTTTTTGATTTATGATTCATATTCATCATCCCCATAGAATTCGGGGAGTAGATAGGACTTAAACAGCAATGGAGGGTATCCATTTTAATATCTATGTAATAGATGCATTTTCTTTGAACCTCTTTTTTAGGCATTTTGTCTTTGGCTCTAATGAGAATAATTGTAAATCTATGTAACAATTGAGGCGGGGGATGATTCATACATTCTATTCACTTTACTTTATGGAAAGATTACAGAAAAATTACTGAACCTCAAGTCAAATACGTAGAAAATGAGGAAATGCTTATATGTATGTATTGTTATCGTTCTATTTCAGTGACAACGGTGTTTCGATTTTTGTGAAAAAGATTTGTGATCCCTTAAATTTAAATATTTAACATAGAATATCCATAATTTAATTACTTCCAGTGACAATTGTTCAGTTTATCTGATAGATACGGAAATCCCCTATTCTTTGGATTCTGATTTTATCAATCAGATGAAAGAATAACGACCTAAATCTTCCCTTACATATCAGTCTTTTTTATCCACTCCACAAAAAAAAAGAAAGAAATTGGATTTGTTTTTCAATCTATCTATATGCTTTAAATCATTGATGATGGTTCAATTCGAAAAGAAACATAGATTTATCTCTCTTATGATGATCAAAATAAAATGTGGTACTTACTGTAAAACATTATTCAAATAATGATGTGAAATTTTTTCAATTAAATATTTTTAACGATTTATTATGAGTCCTTGGTACTCGAAGAAGTGTGAGATTGGTGAATCTATCCTATCGAGTCACTCAAAGATGCAGATTCAAAAAGAACTCATTTATTCGTGTTATTTATAAATAAAAAAAAAATGTTGCATTCATACAATTAAATATGGGATTAAGTTGAATTCTTTCTGAGACTTCTTCAGAAAAATATCTACCCATCCATATAGAAGGAAAAAAGTATAGATTACTATGTACCGACTGAACCAATGACTACTCATGATTCCATAATTGAATCAATTACATACCGGTTCCAAACTAGAGGAATGTTATGGTAAAACTTCGTTTGAAACGATGTGGTAGAAAGCAACGTGCGACTTGAAGGACATGATCAGCTGTGGATTCTTACATCCATCATTTTATATTATATAGGAATGAAGGTGCTCTTGACTCGACATCCTTTGTTCTGTTCCACTAGAACCCCCATTTTTTTGTTGGGTTGTAATGTAAATAGTACATGATGGAGCTCGAGTAGAAAGTATTGATTCATTTCTCAGGGGCAAGGATCTAGGGTTAGTGCCAATCAATAAGTTGGAACAACTTCGTAAGTATATCTTCGATATAGAAATCGAAAGGATCCAATTCTAGCAAGTTTCAAATCCAAAAGGAAATTTTGTTGGAATTGGTAAAACTCTTTCGATCAAAAGTGTAGCATGCGGGAATCAACCGTTCTGTGATTCTTTGATAGAAAGAAATCACAAAAAAAAGGGGGTATGTTGCTGCCATTTTGAAACTATTAAGGATCACCGAAGTAATGTCTAAACCCAATGATTCAAAGTAAAGATAAAGGATCCTGGAACAAGGAAATACCGTTTTCAATTGTCTCAACAACTAGATCAGAATGAAGAATCAAAATAGATTCTAAACGAGACAAAAAAAGGGGGTTAGAGACCACTCAATAAATGAAATGCCTAAGGGTTTTCTTTGAGCTATTTGAGAGTTATCCAACTTGAGTTATGAGTACGAATGATTTTTTCTTTTTCGGGAAAGACGAAAAAAAAAAGGACTTAAATCATAGTCTAATTGATTTGATGATTTTATGGATTTATTTGCCATTAGAATTCTATACCTAGACATAACTTCGAATCATTTTTTCTCGAGCCGTACGAGGAGAAAACCTCTTATACGTTTCTAGGGGGGGTATTGTTCATCTACATCTATCCCAATGAGCCGTCTATCGAATCGTTGCAATTGATGTTCGATCCCGAAGAGAAGGAAGAGATCTTCAGAAGGTGGGTTTTTATGATCCGATAAAGAATCAAACTTATTCAAATGTTCCTGCTATTCTATATTTCCTTGAAAAAGGCGCTCAACCTACAGGAACTGTTCATGATATTTCAAAGAAGGCAGAGGTTTTTCGCCTTAATCAAACGAAATTCAATTAATGAAATACAAAAAAAAAGTGTGGGGATGACTCGTATATAGCTTTGTATAACTTTTTCTCTACTATTCCCCCTTCTCTTGTTCTATTCATACCTATTTATTATTGCTCCCATAGAATCCCATGTTCTATAACGACAAAAATAGATTTTATTGATATAAGATGGATAGAAAAACGATCAAGTGAATAGATGAAGAAATTGGATCTAGAAATATAAAATTCTGACATTACCTTCAATCGGGTGGTTTTCGTTAGAACTCTACTAACAAATAATAAGCAAGGGATCAAGCTTGCTTATTCGACTTATATTGATTGAATAACCCCGAAATTTTTCCTCCTTATTTTATATTTTTTATTTTAAATTATTTATTTTATTCCTCCATTTACACTTTTTTTGTATCTATGTAGATTATCTATGTAGTGCCAATCCAACACAAGTCCTTATTTATTATTTATTGAATTTCTTTCTATTTTCTCTATTGTATTCTTTTCTCAACATTTATATTGACAACAGTGTATCGAACAAATATAATTTGATCGTGTATAAATAAATCTATTTATCTCCGTCCCATAGGTTTGGTTTTTTACTTTACTTCATTCAAATGATGGGTTCGTTGGATTCGCTGTGATATAAAAAGTATTTTTTAATTGAAAAAAAATGGATAACATAAGGGGTGGTTTATAAATTTTGACATTTATCTATATTTTTATCTGAGAATTTCTTGTATTTTCATATGATCTGTTCATTTTTATGTTCAGTTCAGAATCGATTAGAAATTTTTTTCTTGTTAGTTCAATGTTTTGATTGCGTCGTGCAATCCAATCTCTTTATTTATTTATTTTTATTGCGACTGTATCTACACACCCTAATTATTTTGTATTTT